ATCAAGCCTTTTCATAACATTTTCAATTAGAAATGAATTTTCCAGCATTTGACTCCGTACCACTGAAGGATTTAGCCGCACATTTGAAAAATAGCCCAAAAAGTAAAATGAATGCTCGAATAATTGGTTTATATGGATCTTTTCTGGTTGAGACCAAACATAAAAATGACATTGCCATAAATGGATAAGATAGTATTTCCATTTATTCATCAAAAAGGGCGTATTCTTTGAAGCCAGAATGGATTTTCCTTGATATCTAACATAATGAATGAAAGGGTCCTTGAAGAACCATAGGTTGGACGGAAAATCTTTATCAAAGACTTCTACAAAATGTTCTATTTTTGCATAGAAATAGATTCGCTCAAAAAGGACTCCATAAGATGTTAATCGTAAATAAGAAGATTTGTTACGGAGAAAAAGAAAGATAGATTCGTATTCACATACATAAAAATTATATAGGAACAGGAATAATCTTGGATTCCTTTTTGAAAAAGTAGAAATCCATTCTTTTGGAGTAATAAGACTATTCCAATTAAAATACTCATAAAGAAAGAGCCTTAATAAATGAAAAGAAGAGGCATCTTTCACCCAGTATCGAAGGGTTTGAACCATGATTTCCAGATGAATAGGGTAGGGTATTCGTACATCTGACACATAATTTAAATATGGAAATTTTTCCTCAAAAAAAGGAAATATTGAATGAATTGATCGTAAATTATAAGATTTTACGATTTCCGCCTCCTCTAAGGAAGAGATTAATTGTATGGAAAATGGAATTTCCACACTGACGGCAAACCCCTCTGATATTATTTGAGAATACAAATTCTTGTTGTACCCCCAAAATGGATTTTTGTTAGAATCATTAGCAGAAATAATCAAATGATTCTGTTGATACATTCGAGTAATTAAACGTTTTACAATTAGTAAACTAGATTTATTGTCATAACCTAGATTTTCCAACAAAATGGAGCTATTTAAACCATGATCATAAGCAAGTGTATAAATATACTCCCGAAAAATAAGTGGGTATAGGAAGTCATGTTGACGAGATCTATCTAGTTCTAAATATACTTGAAATTCCTCCATTTTTGAAATTCGATTTGGGCCAAGGATCGAGGATTTATTGGGTTATCAAATGATACATAGTGCGATACAGTCAAAACAGGGTATTCTATTCTAAAAAAAATGGAATAGATACCTAGAAAATAAGTAAGACTCATCAACGGACTCTCTCTACTCGCTTTTTCCATCTAATTGTTTTATGTTCGTTCTAGGATAACAAGATAGTTAGAAATCCTTTATTTTCTCAACCCAATCGCTCTTTTGATTTTGGAAAAAATATTTATCAATATACTCTTTCTTCTACACATTTATCGCCACCCCATAATATAATGGAGAATAGCTAATAGTTAGGACTCATAACAAAAATCAATAATCCATCCATGGGAAAAGCTTTTCCCGCATCAAGTACTAATATATTTTTAACGTATAATTAGATGGGGTAATCATTCAAATTCAAAACGAAAGCTCGTTGCTTTTTGTTTCCCTATAATTGGAGCCGCCAAACTCTATCCATTTATTAATTCAACCCAAATGTGAATTGATTTTGTTCCGAGCCAAGAATTCAAACAAGAATTGGGGCCCGATCCAATAACAATGAAATATTCTTAGAATTCTCCATTGATACGACATGCTGTTTTTTCCATTCATTCCTTTCTGGATCAGTCGTGGTCTTACAAACTCTACCGATGGTATGGACGAATCCGTTGCTTCATAGAAATGTGTAAAAAATTGAGTCGCACTTAAAAGCCGAGTACTCTACCATTGAGTTAGCAACCCTAATCAAATAAACTAAAAAAAAAAGACTAATAAAGATATGTAGATACAACCGCAATCAAAAAAAATAAAAAGATGGAATTGTAAAAATATTCCATTAAAAAAAAATTCTTTTCTTGTTTCTATCACAGAAAATCCAACGAACCCATCCATTTGATGAAGTAAAAAAAATCTGATGAAGTAAAAAAAATCCTATGGAACGGGAATAAATAGATCCATTTATTCACGATCGGATTATATTTGTTTGATACACTGTTGTCAATATTAATGTTGAAAAAAGAATACAATGGAGAAAATAAACGAATTAGAAACTTAAATATTAAATAACAAAGAAATACCAATTGAAATCCAATTGAATTGAATTCAATTCAATAATAACAAGTTTGTAAATATAAATAAGAAATACTAAGCTAATACAAAAAAAAAAGAAATAAAGTAAATAAAAAAACCAAGCAATTATGCTGTATTAACACTACATAAATAATCGACATAGATACAAAAAAGGCGTATGCGAAAATTAATGAAAAAAGTAGAAATCGGGGTTATTCAATCAATAAATATGATAATTCAAAGATATACTAATATAATCATTCAATCAATATAAATAGAGTAAGAGAGCGGGGGGATAAGAGAGAAAAGAGTTATATAAATCTATATACAAGTCATCCACACCCTCTTTTTTTATTTATTTATTTATTTCTGAATTTCGTTTGTTGATTAGGATAAAGTTCCATAAAAACACCCGCCTTTTTTGAAATATCCTGAACAGTTCCTGTAGGTTGAGCGCCCTTTTCAAGGAAATATAGAATAACAGGAATATTTAAATAGGTTTGATTCTTTATCGGATCATAAAAACCCACTCTCCGAAGATCTCTCCCCTCTCTTCGAGATCGAACATCAATTGCAACGATTCGATAAACGGCTCATTGGGATAGATATAGATAAACAATACACCCCCCCTAGAAACGTATAAGAAGTTTTCTCCTCGTACGGCTCGAGAAAATTAGAAATTATGTCTATGTATAGAATTATGATGTCAAATAGATCCATAAAATCACCAAATCAATTAGACTATGATTTTAATACTTTTTTCTTATTCTTTCCCGAAAAAGAATCACTCGTATTCGCAACCTCATAACTCAAGTTGGATAACTCTCAAATAACTCAAAGGAAAACCAAACCTTTAGTTAGGTATTTTATTTCATTTATTGAGCGGTCTTTACCCCCCTTTCTTGTCTGTCTCCTTTAGAATCTATTTTTCGTCTTCAGTCTAATATATTTGTTGAGACAATTGAAAATGGTATTTACTTGTTCCATGATCCGTTAGCTTTTCCTTGAATCATTGGGTTTAGACATTACTTCGAGGATCTTTAATCGTTTCAAAAATGGCAGCAACATACCAATTTGTTTTTTATTTCTTTCCATCAAAGAATTATACAAATAGATGGCTGATTCCCGCAGATCCACTTTTGATCGAAGTAGTTTTACCAATTCCAACAATTTTTTTTTAAACTTGCTCGAATTGGATCCTTTCGATTTCTATATCGAAAATATACTTACGAAGTTGTTCTAACTTATTAATTTTCACTAACCCTAGAAACTTGCCCCTGAGAAATGAATCAACTCGAGCTCCATCATGTCCTATTTCCATCATCAACCCCTCTCCCTCTCCCTTCCCCCAAAAAATGAATTCGAGTGGAACAGAACAAACGATGTCGAGTCAAGAGCACCCTCATTTCTATATAATAGAAAAATGGTGGATGTAAGAATCCACGGCTAATCTAATCATGTCTTTCAAGTCGCACGTTGCTTTTTACCACATCGTTTCAAACGAAGTTTTACCATAACATTCCTCTAGTTTGGAGCCGGTATGTAATTGATTCAATTATGAAATCATGAATAGTCATTGATTCAATCGATACATAATAATCCATATTTTTTTCTTCTATATGAATATGAATGGCAAATTTCTAAAGTAAAGAAGTATCAACAAAAATTCAAATTAACCCCATATTGTAGGAATATAAATTCGATTCTTATTTTTTTTATTTAGAAAAATCGAAATTCGAAATATTCTTAAACTTAAAAATAGAAAAATAAATAGAATTCTAATTTTTCTAAATTATTATTATTTTAGATTTTATTAAATTATTAAATTTATTTTAGATTTTATTAAAATTTAAAATTATTAATATATTTAATATTTTAATATATTTTTAATATATTTCTATTTAATATTATATATTATATGAGATTCTATTTTTATTTTTATATTTCTTTTATATATATTGATATATTGATATTGCATTTTTGAATTTCGAAATTCTATTTAAAATTCAAATTAATTATTTTATTATTTTAATATATTTCTTTTATAATATTCGAATTTATTTTTATTAGAATAATATGGATTATCCATTTTGAATATTAATATTTGAATATTAATATACAATAACACAAATAAAAAAAAAAGAAGTTCTTTTTGAATCTACATCTTCAAAGTGACTCGATTTCGAGACGAATCATTAAAAAAAAGAGGAATCACATTCTACCCAATATTAGATACTCTTAAACAGAAGGTTTCTCAAAAAAGGGCAATCTTTATTCTTTATTCTGATATACAATACAATTTGTATTCAGATATGATATATATCATGAATGGATATGCTCTGGGACGGAAGGATTCGAACCTCCGAATAGCGGGACCAAAACCCGTTGCCTTACCGCTTGGCCACGCCCCATTTCTATTTCTATTCGACACTAATAAACACTATTATTGATATTAGTTGTTCGTCAATTCCAGTCCAAATATCTAAATATCTATAGAATAAATTGTTGCTAGAATTTTTATATGTGTAGATATAGAATTAAACTGAAATTATTGATCATTACATAGAATTCAATTAAGATATTGCATGAAAGTATGATTTCTTCTATTTTTTATTTCTTTTTTATTTCAGAATGGAAAGATTTTGAATTGGATAAGTTCAAATCAAAGAAGGATTTTGGGGTCCACTTTCTTTATTTGATTTATCATTTTATTCGTAATTAATTCGACTTTTTTTATTAGATTTTTATTCTAATTATTAATATTTATTAATATTTAGAATTAATAAATTAATAATTAATATTAATATAATATTAATATAAATTAATATAATAATAAAATATAAATTAATATAATAATAATAAATATATAATATAAATATAATAAATATATAATATAATAGAAATTTAATATAATATAAATTAGAAATTAATATTTATAAATAGTATAAATCATAAATGAAATAAATAACAACAAAAAAAGCGAAATTCAAATAAAAAAAATTAATATAATAAAAATATAATAAATATAAATAAATAAATTAATAATTAATAAAATAATTAATAAATATAAATATAATTAATAAATATAAATAAATAAAATAAATAAATTAATAATTCATTTAGTATAAAATTCAGAATATATTAATAAGAATATTAACTTAATTTAAATTAATTTAACTCACAAAAAGAAAAAATACAATTAACAATTATCTTAAAGAAAAAAATGTTTGTTATGCTTAATATCTTTAGTTTGGTCTGTATTTGTATTAACTCTGCCCTTTATTCAAGTAGTTTTTTCTTCGCGAAATTACCTGAAGCCTACGCTTTTTTGAATCCAATTGTAGATATTATGCCAGTAATACCTATACTCTTTTTTCTCTTAGCTTTTGTTTGGCAAGCTGCTGTAAGTTTTCGATGAGATCTTTAATTTTAATACTATCCTAGAAAAATTCATAATTTTTTCGAAAAAAAATTCGAACATTTTAACAATTTCTAAGATCAGATAAGTCTTACAGTGTGAATCCTCGATTCAAATATTGAAATTTTTTTATAGACAAGAAAAATCTGGACCATCTCATTTCCTCATTCTTACATTTTTTCCATTGAAAAATCCTATTATGAATCCCCCACCAATATCTAATTCTGGATATGAAAGAAAATTTTTGGTAATAAAGGAATCGACTCTTATTACAAATAAATTTCCGAAAAGTTTTTTCTATTTCTCGAAATCACTTCATTTCTTAGTATCAAAAGAAACATAATGTGTAGTATAGGAGAATCTATTCTCTTTCTTTTTTTTTTAATGATCTTGGAGATTGTGTAATGCTTACTCTAAAACTATTTGTTTACACGGTAGTGATATTCTTTCTTTCTCTTTTCATCTTCGGATTCCTATCTAACGATCCAGGACGTAATCCGGGACGTGAAGAATAAAAAATCATATTTTTTGTTTTCTGTGTTTTCCTTGCTTGTGCTTGATTTTGAAATATTCTTATTATCTATTTTACATCTTTAACTATTAAATAAGAAAATAGAAAAGTTAATCGTTAATATAAATAAGAAATCAATATGAAAAAAAAAAATAAAACAAAGAAAACAAAAGAGGCTCCGCTCTATAAAAAAAAAAGTAAATAAAATACCAAATCATCGACGGAAACGGAAAGAGAGGGATTCGAACCCTCGGTACGAAAAATTCGTACAACGGATTAGCAATCCGACGCTTTAGTCCACTCAGCCATCTCTCCCCAATTGAAAAAGACCCTTCTTTATATCTTTTATATCTTATCTCTCTTTTTCTATTATTTTTTTTTTCTAATATTAGATTCTAATTAATATATATTTTATCTAATTAATATATATTTTAATATATATTATATTATTACTAATATATATATTATATTATTACTAATTAATTTATTATTACTAATTATATAAATTATAAATTAATAAATTCTATTTTATATAAATATATTATAAATTTTATATAATATTATAAATTTTATATAAATATATTATAAATTTTATATAAATATATTATAAATATATTAATTTTCTATTTTATATAAATATATTATATAAAATAGAAATATATTATATAAATATATATAAATTAGATTAATATTATTCAATTTTTTAATTTCTTTTTTAGTTAATATTTCTTATTAATATTTCTTATTTATTTATTTATATTATTTATTTATTTATTGAATATTGAATTTCATTTTCGATATTATAATTATAATAATTATAGGTATTTATTTAATTATATATTTATATATTTTAATTATATAAATTATATATTTTAATTATATATTATATATATAATTATATATTATATATATTATATTTCTATTTATATTTATTTTATTGTTTTTTTGTTTATTTATTATTATATATTTAAATATATTTATTATATATTTATATTATTATTTAATTATTTATATTATTATATATTGAATATATATTGAATATTGAATTTGAATATCTATTTATTATTTATTTAGAATATTATTCAATTCTAATAAAAAATAAAAATAATCTAAAAATAATATAATAAAAAAATAGAAATTCCAATTAATTATTTTAATTATTATTAAATTAAATTATTAAATATTAAATTAAATTATTAAATTAAATTATTATTAAATTAATTATTTTAATTATTATTAATTATTAATATATTCTATTATTAGAATATTCTAAAATATCTAAAAATATCTAATAAATAAAATATAAATTAAAATATAAATAATAAATAACTTGTTTTTCAGCTCGGCCAGGTCAGTACCTAGCCGGGCCTTTTTTGTTCCCATGAATCCTGGAAAAAAATGATTTATTTGATCTGAAAAAAAGAAATACTTGTTATTGAAACAAGATCAAACATAAGAATGTAATTTCTTATTACTCTTTCTTTTTTTCCAGTAAAGTATCTAAAAGATAAAAAAAAGAATGGAACTAAAGGTTCTTGCACAATGCATTTTTATGTTATGGCTTAAGTAGTTTTGTCGAGATGTATCTGTCAAAACATCTTTAGCAAAACAAAATACAAAAATGAAATGAGTCCTCCTTTCTTAATTTCATTAGATCCCCTTACGAAACACGTCAATACTAGAATTTTCATGATTCTTTTATGATCCTATTTCTGATTCCCTTGTTGGACAAAAGGTCCATTTATATACAATAATCGCATTAGAGCGGGTATAGTTTAGTGGTAAAAGTGCGATTCGTTCTATGGACCCCTTACTAGTTAAGGGATCCCTCGTTTGATTCATATTCCGATCAAAAACTTTATTTCTTATCTTAAAAGGGTTTAATCCTTTACCTCTCAACGAACGATTCGAGGAATAATATACATTATTGTAATTTGTATTCAAGAAGAATCAATTCGAAATTGACAAATTGAATTATGAAATTACAAAACATAAGTTTTTTGAATTGGATCAATATTCCCAATTTTTTGAGTATGAGTAAAGGATCCATGGAGAAAGATATAGAAAGTTTATTTCTAATCGTAACTAAATCTTCAATTTTTTTTATTTGTTTTGTATAGGGGAGATTGAAGCAAAATGGCTATTAAACGATTACTTTAGTTTACTAGAGACATCGACATATTTATTTTAGCTCGATGGAAATAAAGTGCTTTTCCTAAGGATTCTCTTAAATAGAAATAGAGAACGAAGTAATTAGAAAAAAGAATTATTAGAATCCTCTTCTTCTAGAGGGATCATCTAAAAAGCGGGATGTTTTGAATGCATTCAGACAGAAAGGCTGACATAGATATTATGGATCGAATTTTTTTTGTTTACGTCTTCCATTTGTTAATCTCTTCCATAAAGGAGCCGAATGAAACCAAAGTTTCACGTTCGGTTTTGAATTAGAGACGTTAAAAATGATGAATCAACGTCGACTATAACCCTTAGCCTTCCAAGCTAACGATGCGGGTTCGATTCCCGCTACCCGCTTCTATTATATATCTCTATATTCTATTCGACTCTCGATTTTTGTATTATAGAATTAATCTAGAATGAATTCATTTTTATTTAGTTTAGTTTTTAGTTTATATAATTCTATTAATATTTATATTAATATTTAAAATTCTAATTTTATTATATTTAACTAATTCATTTTTTATTTTTCTAATTAATATATAATTGTTAATATATAACTAATTAATTTAGTTATTTCGTTTTTAACTAACAAATAAAAAAATAAATAGAATTCGAAAAAGAAATGATTTAGTATAGAATTAATTAATTCATTCTAATTAATTAATCTAATTAATGTAAAAATCGAAATTCAATTTCTCATTAAATTGAACACACAATCCCCGTATCACCTATTCTTTTTTCCGAATAGAACAATAAAAAACAATTGTAATGAAAAGAAAAGCGTCCATTGTCTAATGGATAGGACAGAGGTCTTCTAAACCTTTGGTATAGGTTCAAATCCTATTGGACGCAAATTATTTGCATATATATTTAATTGAATTTCTCTATTTCTGTGTCACGAAAAAGATTTTGAATGATTTGAATTTAACAAGAGACACTTAGACTTTTAGATATACATAAGTTATACACAATTTCTATCTTGACCCTCCATTTTTTATAGAATCTTCTAAAATCGTGGATTTCTTTAAATATCAAAATAGATTAAAAAATGGATTAATATAATTTATAATTTAAAATTAATAAAGATCAAAATATTTAGCAATTCAAATATTCAATATCAATATATTAATTAGAAAAATGGATTCTATATTAATTCTAATTATCTAATCTAATTATCTAATTATTAATTATCTAATTATATTAATGAAATATATTATTATTATATAATATATAATTCAATATATAATATATAATTCAATTGAATTTATATAATTATTAAATTATTAATAATATTATTAAATTATTTAAATTATTAATAATCTAATTTAATTTAAAAATTGAAATTAAATTAATAAATAATAAAATCGAATTCTATATTTCTATATTATAAATATCAAATTTCACATTAAAATTAAATCCTTAATTTTAATATTTAATAAATAAATAAATAAATAATAATATTAATAATTTTATTTTATTTTTTTATTTTATTTAATAATTTAATAATAATTTAATAATAGAGATTTAAAAATATCAAATTTAATAGAATATTTAATTTTAATATTTAATAGAAATCTTAAAATCTTAATATAATTATAATAATAATAATATATAATTTATAATTATAAATATAATTATAAAATATAATATATTATAAAATAATATATTATAAAATATAATATATAATTAAAAAATAATATTATTAATATTATAATATTAAATAGAAA